GATAAAACATCCCTAGAAACCTACTTCTGCTACTTAGACTTATTAATGAAGTTATAGGATTTTTTATAGAATATAAAAAGAAAAATGATTCCATTTCTACCATTATTATGATAATACATATTCCAACCTGCTTGAATACCAGAAAAATAAATGGATTGGACATTTGATCTTTTCGCTGAGATAAAGGCATAAAAATCAGAAAGAATATATAGAATTAGAATCGGTTTTTTAGCATTTCCCCCCCCTTTATGTTATGGATTTCATTGTTCAAAAAATGATTCGCAGAGAAGAGAGATATTTTGTTTACGGATTTTTGAGTAGAATACGATTGTGAAGTGTATAAGAAAAGAAGGTTTGTATGGCTTAAACACGTGTGGAGATATCTATAATATCTGTCTTTCTTCTCTTTTATTGTTTTATTGTCGTTTTATGTTCTATTCGGGGCAACACAGGTTGTGCTCTCCGAAAACATAATTTCAATTTTCTATTCAATTCAAAATTCAAATTGAAGTATGATACTTTTCTGATATCTGATAATTCTATATCGGGAACATATATAAATAATATATATCCGTCTAACAATTTATCTTGGGGGGTTTACATATACTGATAATTGTTGTTATAATTAATATTAATAATTCAAATTGAGAAGGATTTTTTGATTGAAAAAATCCATACTGAACTGATTAGTTATATATCATATATCAAGTTGTATTTTCTTATGTCATTAGGAAACCAAAATTTGGAGATTCAAATCCAAGAATCATTCATGCATTCTAAGGCAATAGTTACTGGGTCCTATTTTCAGAAAGTTGAATTTTGTATTTTGCGACTGAAAATCCACATTTTATTTTTCAATAGAAAGGTAAGAGAAAGTTTTGAACATTATGAATTTTGAGATAGACTCAATCGAAATTGAAAGGATGAATCAAACCCAATCAAAAGGGAAGAAGGATTAGGATTTCTTTGACTTTTAGGAAAAATTAAGGAAAACAGAACTCAAGGTGCAAGTACAATAAAAAAGCAGTTCAGTAATCCGGGAAAGTTTTCATCTATTTTGTATTTGTAGCATTTTGGCGACATGGCCGAGTGGTAAGGCAGAGGACTGCAAATCCTTTTTTCCCCAGTTCAAATCCGGGTGTCGCCTGATCAACAAAAAACTTGAAATCTCTTTTTTTCTTCTGTTGATATAACCCGCCGAATGATTCGCCAGCAGAAGCAGAGAAAGCAGACTGTTGATACTTGTTTTGGTCTGGGTGTTTTTATAAAAAATTGTAAATATCCTTGCATTGCATATTTAGGCTTAGCTTTCAAGTAAATATTCGAATGCTCGAGGGGATATCAAGACTTCGCAATTACCTTCTACTACAAATCAAAATTTTATATTATTAATCCATTGTATAATGACTGGACCTTGGAGAGCCCGATAGGAAATCGAAATAGTTGTGGAAGGGGGCGGAAGATACTTTATTATATACGAGGAACTCACGAAAATATCTCAGTGCTCAAGCATCCAATCAATTCAAATGAGGGTCAACAAAAAAAGAATAGGACCTATTATTACTACATGTTCCATTAGTAACATTCCCTTGAGATGTTACTGCGGATTTTGCTTGGGTTTAATCTTTCCCGATTATAAATCATATAGAAATTTCTTATAAAATGAGCGAATTTATTGGATTGGTTTATTAATAGTCTTCGTTCTTTTTGACTCTGCGCCATTGATTCTACTATTATTAGTATTAGTGAGGAATAATGGAACAATTCCTTTATATTTATAGAGATAGGGGACATAATTCATATGGATATAGTAAGTCTTGCTTGGGCTGCTTTAATGGTAGTCTTTACTTTTTCCCTTTCACTCGTAGTGTGGGGAAGGAGTGGACTCTAGGGGTTCTACTAATTGAGTTAAGGAAGCAAACTGTATCAATATCAATTGCTTTCTAGATGGTTCTGCAACACCTTTGGAACAAAATAAAAATATCTTCATTTTGAAATTCCATTGGACTCGACTGGAGTAATGTATTATAGGAATCATCCTCTTTCAATCAAAGAGCTATTTCAACGATTCCCATGTTTGTAGTTCGAAAGGAAAAGGATCCCAGGAAATTTATTCGAACCTAATTCTTACTAAATTTTCTATTCCAATTAATGGCCTCTTCCTAGGTGATACTGAGGAGGGCCGGACCCTTTTTTTATTTGTTTCTCTCTTTACTGTTCAAAGAAGAAGTGGTTTTGTTAAGTGTATACGCACTTTGTATGAGAAAGAAAGGATATAAACATAGTGGTTGTCTAACGAGATACTATTTAGAATAAGATCGTCAGGTGAGTCACATATTGCGCATTTACCGCTTTCGAATTTTTGAAATTGGATTTATACTTTTTTAGACTTTATCGACTTATTTCATATCATGGTTCAGGCGTTAAAAATCAGTGAGGTTTACTCTTCCTTTTCGATGCCCGTGGAACTACTGTCAATGGTTTACTTCTTGGGAATGTTAAAAAAAAGATTACTACGTGATTTTTTGAATATGCCTATATCTATCGCTTTTGCTTCATTGATTTGATTCTCTCAATAGATACCGAGATTCATATTGGAAATCAAAAATATAGTAATTCAAACTATAAGACATAGGAGTAATTCAGATTGATCAGAACAAATAGATATAGCAAATAAATGGAATTGGATGCTATGTCAATCCCATATATGGAATTGATATTCGCATATATCAAGATAATATTGTAGATTGATATATAGATCCATATCAAATGCAGCCTCTATCTTTATTTTATTCCAGGGGGCAGCTTTATAACAAGAATCTAACTAATAAATAGTATGGTAGAAAGATTCATCTATTTCTTTCTACCATACTATCTATCTATTAGAATACTGCCGATTCTAGTCCACTCATTTCATTTAAGACATGAAATTGGAATCTTTTTCATTTTATTTCGTCAATTTTGGCTAAGAACTCAGAAGTCAAGTTTCATTCAAATTAGTTAATAATTAATCGTTTTGACTGACTGTTTTTACATAAATGATAAGTAGAAAAGCGGTAGGAACTAGAATAAATAGTGCAGTAGCAATAAATGCAAGAATATTTACTTCCATAATCTCATCGGTTTTTTACTTCGCAATAACTCGGGATTTAATCCCATAGAGATGATAAATCTTTGGCCTGTAAATTCAATGAATGAATATTACCTCTCGATGATCTTGAATCAGATCAATATCATGAATAACAATATCTGAACTATCAAATAAATTCGTCGTCGAGAATTGAATAGTATAACATAGGAAGTTCTTTTATCCATACCGCCCCAAACTTGGATTGCTGACCTAACCCAAAATTCCTTTATTTATTTATCATTTTTTATTATCTGTTCTTTTTTTCTCTCTAATCTATCTAGTTCCTTCTTGTACAATCATCTGATGAAGTCTCATCAAATAGCTCTTCCACTTCCAGTGGTCACATAGTTACAAACCCAAACAAACAATAAAAGCTAAATGGAAAAAGAAAGGAGTTTAGAACGAAACTATTTTTGACTTGGAAGACAAAGAAGTGTGATAAAGATGAGACCGTATAAAATGAATATTCATCAAATTTACTATTTTCCGATTTGTTCTTTCGTCGATGGGGCCTTAAAACAAAATGAAAAATAGGAAAAATGATTCATTCGCCTTTCTAAGAGGAGTAGGATCTTTGGTTGATCTGTCCTTCCCCCTCCTTTCTTCGTAGATTATTAGCCCCGGGACACCTATACCAAAAGCTCAGTGTGCAATTTGCATGAAATCTATTTTGCAACTTCAAACTAGTAAGTCAGGTTCCATAAATCCGTAGCCAGAAAAATAAATTGTTTTTTTTTTGTTTTTTCTGGAAAGTATTTTCTTATATTCAATTTTGTATTGGACAAGAAAGGAATTCCTTTTGTGTATGCGCGCCTCAAAAAAGTATAGTACTCGATTCCATTACATGCATCGGGGGCAATCGAAAAAGCCAGCATTTCTTGGAATACTGACTATAATGCTACCAATAATTGTACTAATCCAACCGCATATGTCTTTCTCCTACCAAAAGGAAAGAAAAAAGAAATAAGGATTTCCCCTTTGCTTTGACAATGGAATTCTTCCCCCGGTCCCCTTCAGAAAAAGGGAGAGATTTTTTGATATATTTATTGGATCCGTCGGGACTGACGGGGCTCGAACCCGCAGCTTCCGCCTTGACAGGGCGGTGCTCTGACCAATTGAACTACAATCCCAGGGAAATACGGGATCTAGCAGAAAATTTGATTCTTTTTTATCTCCGGATCGGGTATTTCTGAAGTACAAAGGGAGTTATATCATCTCATGGCGGATTGGCGAATTATTGGGCCGAGCTGGATTTGAACCAGCGTAGACATATTGCCAACGAATTTACAGTCCGTCCCCATTAACCGCTCGGGCATCGACCCAGGAAGAATCAATTTTCGACTTATTGGTAATCCATGATCAATTTCCTTTCGTAGTACCCTACCCCCAGGGGAATTCGAATCCCCGCTGCCTCCTTGAAAGAGAGATGTCCTAAACCACTAGACGATGGGGGCCCGCTTGACCAACGGCCATCATACTATGATCATAGTATGATCCGTTTTTTGAAATTGTCAATATAATCAAATGATTCTAGCCGAGGGATCTTTCCCCCTTTCAGAATTGCATAGAATTGTTTTTTATTCGTCATTGACGAATTATTCATTAGAATCGACATTAGAAATCTAGTAGTAGTATTTTTTTTTTTTTTTTTGAATTATTTCAATTGAATTTATTTCTATTCGAGTCGGTCTTGAAACAATTCATTGCATTTTCTCCTAGACTTCCTAGGTAAATCCATTTTATTATTCAACAATGAGCCACTAGACACTATGTATCTACTGCACGTACTTAATGCATATATACTTATGTTTATAATATATGTACATATAGATATTTTATCCACATAGTGAATAATTCCGGAATTAAATAA